CTTGTACCCCTGAATCCACAAGTACCGGCGGAGGACCAAGAAATCACCCGCCCCCGCACATCTGTAATAGTCACAATGGTGTTGTTGAAACTTGCTTGAACATGAATAACGCCCTTTGGTATTCGACGTGCACTTTTACGTGAACCAATACGTCCAGTCCTACGCGAACCACTTCTTGGTATAGATTTTGACATATTTTATCATTTCATAAATATAAGTCAGAGAGATATCCATATATCTATTTAATGTCAAAAAGGATCCTTTATTAAAAAAGATCCTTTATTTTGATTTGTTCATCGGTTCCTTTAGAGAGTCCCTTTTCGAAAGATTATCCTTGTCTTTGTTTATGTCTCGGGTTGTAACAAATTACTATAATTCGTCCCCTCCTACGGATCAGTCGACATTTTTCACAAATTTTACGAACGGAGGCCCTTATTTTCATATTTGTTATTCCTTAACTTAATTTCGAATGTACTTATTGTTATTGGAAGAAAATAAGTTTCTTGAAAATTTTGAACTGTGAATTGTATCCTCATGAAAGGAATGTTGCAAAACCGCCTAATCATTCGAATCCTTATTGTGGAGTCTATAAACTATACGCCCTCCATTTGAATCATAACGACTTACTTCAATTTTAATTCTATCTCCAGGTGTACACGTATAAAACTGTGTCGAACCCTTCCTGAAACAGAACTGAAAATCTGACTTGATTATTTAAACGAACCCGGAGCATACCATTTGGAAGTGCTTCAGTAATTAAACCTTCCTGAATCCATTCATTTTTGTTCTTTCATTCCAGGCAAACCCCCCTTGAAGTATCAACTAATGTAGGAGGAGTGATATTAGACAACTTGTCTTTTTTTCGTTTTTTTTTTTTTCACAAATCAAATAGGAAGTTCCGGATACAATTCGGATAGCAGAAAGATTACCATATATAACACAAAATTTCTCCGCCGATTCTTTCTAGTCGAGCCGCCCGGTCTGTCATTATACCCCGAGAAGTAGAGAGAATTACAATCCCCATCCCGTCTAAAATTCTAGGAATTCGTTGATAGTTAGAATAGATTCGGAGACCAGGTCGACTGATTCGTTTTAAATTTAAAATAGTTCTATATGGTCTTTTCCTATTCCTTCTGTGGCGTAGGGTTAAAACCAAAAAAGATTTGTTGTTTTCCACAAGTTTCCTTACGTTTTCGAGAAAACCCTCTCGTAAAAGTATTTTAACAATGTTTTCGGTGATGTTAGTAGACGCTATTCGAACCGTTCCTTTTCTATCCATGTCAGCATTTCGTATAGAAGTTATTATGTCAGCAATAATGTCCTTACCCAAGATAAACTAAAATTATTGTTAATTCCCAATTTTGATATAATCAACATGTTCTTTTTTTTTATGAAAATTATGAAAAGTATATGCGTGAGACATAATCTACTAATTTATCGATTTTAATTAAATACTATCACTCTATCGTGATCTCATCTTATAATACTTCAGGTGCTAATGAAACTATTTTAGTAAAATTTAACTGTCTCAATTCCCGGGCGATCGCGCCAAAAACTCGAGTTCCTTTTGGATTTCCTTCTTGATCAATGACAACTGCAGCATTGTCATCATATCGTATTATCATACCGTTGTCACGTTTGAGTTCTTTACAAGTACGTACAATTACAGCTCTGATCACTTCTGATCTTTCTAGAGGCGTATTTGGTACTGCTTCCTTGATCACAGCAACAATAACGTCACCAATATGAGCATATCGGCGATTACTAGCTCCTATGATTCGAATACACATTAATTCTCGGGCCCCGCTGTTGTCTGCTACATTCAAATGGGTTTGAGGTTGAATCATATCATTTTTTTAATCTGTTTTTTTAATGTAAAGTAAAGCAAAGGACGAAGTCAAAAAAAAAAAAAAAGAAAACCTGCAATTGTTTTTTTTATACCCAAGACTTCTTTCCTTTGGTTCTACATTCCTATCCAGAAATAATGAATTGAGTTCTTATAGGCATTTTCGACGCCGCTATTGAAATAGCCTTTCGAGCTATATTTTCGGCTACTCCACCCATTTCATAAAGTATTCGACCTGGGTTAACGACGGCTACCCAATATTCGGGGGATCCTTTCCCCGAACCCATACGGGTTTCCGTGGGTCTTACTGTAACAGGTTTATCTGGAAATATACGTACCCATATTTTTCCACCGCGCCGTACATTTCGTGTCATTGCGCGTCGCCCTGCTTCGATTTGTCTAGATGTGATCCAAGCGGGTTCAAGTGCTTGAAGAGCATATCTACCGAAACAAATATGATTACCTCGATAAGATATTCCTTTCATTCTTCCTCTATGTTGTTTACGGAATCTTGTTCTTTTGGGGTTATAGTTGATGGTTCTTTCTCAATTCCATCTCTACTACAGAACTGGACATGAGAATTTCTTCTCATCCAGCTCCTCGCGAATGAAACGGAAACGACTAAAAAAGATTTTATCAAGATATACATATATT